AGATCCACTCGATTTTAGTGTGCTGAATAATTATCTTCGTACGGATTGGAGTACGAAGGGCCCTGCCCAAAAAGGGAATCAAATAGTCCTTTGTTTTTTTCGGGTATCGCCACGCGGCTTAATTCCGATCACTCCCTCAGGAATAGTAGGCCATAATAGAACGCACATCAGAGAGTACTGCCCTTTCTCGTCTAATAAGTCAGGTTTCCAAAGCCCCTTTCTTAAGAGATAGAGCACTCCTTACTCGACAGCTCAAAGCTGACCAGTACAAAACCATGTGATCTGTCCTCGTTTACGTACCCTACTGGCACTATTTAGCCCTGCCTACTCCTCTTTCACTGGCTTCTACTTGTCTTTTTTTTATTGGCGGATTTGTACCCAGGTACATCATGACATCCCCTCGGCCAATCCTCACTCGTCCGTCCTTTCTTAGGTGAGCGGAGTGAGACCGAAGCTAGCTCTCTTGATTAGATTTCCCCGGAAAGACGGAAAAGCCCCTTTCCAGCTCACTCTGTTAGTCCACTAAGACCGGTATAGAATAAGTCAGTACAGCACTAGCAATAGCTTTTTCAGTACAACGAGTCCCCTTCTCCACGACCACTCTTATTTGTTTTCATTTGGGCTTTCCTTGGAAATTTCCGTGTCCCCCATCAACTCTTCCCAAGTCATTCCATTTTGGACTCGGACGTGGGCTTTTCAAACCATCAAGTGGGCTTTGCAATTCAGTATCTTCAAAACCATAATTATCCCATGAGTCCCCCAATTTATCCTCTTCCTGCTTGTCAATGGGCTTAGATGGATCAAAGCATTCAAGAGATAGCAAGAATGCCAAGTCCAATTCCTCAATATTCAATCCATCTTCCTCTACCGATGGGCCTCGAGCTCAGTTCAATCCTGTATCTTTCTCTAAAGGGTGTCTTTTTTTTTCATGTGCATTTTATGCCACTATCAAAGATTCTTCACCAGTGACAAATCGGATTCGTTCAAAGAGAATCCTTCAACGACAAGACACTGAACACTTTCAATATCCGGATTTTTTTCCATCCATGGCTAAGGATGTAATTTGAACTCTTTCTTGTTTAGGTTTCGCTAGCCTACCCCATGTGGTAAGGTAAGAGCTAGGTATGTATCTGGTGCAGGAAAGAGGAGATCGAAGTCAAAGGGAAGGATAGCATCAAAGCGAAAGACCTACTGAAAGGCAATAGACTATTACAGGCATACAGACATACTAATGCACCCACCAATCGTGGGCATACTACTCACCTCCGACTAATTCCTCAAATAAAGCTTCACAGCCGGAGGGAATAGAACAAGAGAGATGAAACCTCCTACCAATCAATCTATTCCCAAGCCGATGCTTTGGGTTACTTGCCCTGCTTTCGGGGTGGTCAACTGCCCTACTTGTTCCCCTGCTTTTGATTGCCTACTAACTCCTACCACCCCTTCCACCTCTACTATGATTCGCGCACCTACCATTAGCGCATCCACCGACAACCAGCTACAGATCGTACCATAGCTACTGTTACGGGAACCTTCGGACAATGAACAAGAGAAAGAAAAGGATCTGAAAGAAAATTGATTTGAATGACAGGTCTTGGCCCTACCTTAGCTAAGAGAATCTCACGAAAAAAGAAAGCAAATGATTAAGACCCTAAAACGCATTCGAATGCCCTGGAGAAACCTATTGAAAGAAAGCTTGGCGAGACATCAGAAGACTTCAGCCTAAACAAAATTCAGGTACGGCTGCGGTATGGTATGAAATCGGTTATAAAGCGCGGGATCACTCGACGAAAAATCCGAGTCCGAGTCCGACCCCGATCCATACTTAGTACTGTGTTTACAAAAGTACCCCTAATGTGCTTGAAGAGCCGCCTCCTCCCCTAAGAAGAAACCTCCGTGATAAAAGACCCCATTTCACTACTGACAAAAGGAACGGGATAGCTAGAGGTACATTAGAACCTGAGCGACGAGCTCGAAACAAGGTAGCCACTGGTTCTGGCTGGATTGAATCCTGAGCTGATCTTTCTTCACTTTCCTTTCGCCTATTTCATCTCTTGATAGCTGCTATATAGGAACTGTTCCCCAATCCTACTTCGCATTAGTACTACACAACTAAGGTTCTATTCTATGTCGCGTATCAGCTGTAACAATAGCAGAAGCTAGAGTAGATATCCCAACCCTGCTAAATTCGAGATCTCCGAATCGTCACATCCCTTACCCTGGAAGCCCCGCAGGGATTGCCTGATGCTGAAAACCTTATGTTGACAGAGACTTTCTTTCTATACGCATGTCATTCCATTCTAGTTCCAGGAGAGGAGAGTAGGAAAAATCAAGGCATTCAGTCTTTCCAAGCTGAGTGCTAAGGGCATAGAAAGGTTTGTACGGATAGATTCCATAAACAGAAATTTATCAATGGATAGGAAAAAAAGAAGGTCTCTGCCTGGGTTAAGCGCCACATTAAAGGATGGCTCAAGAGAACTAACAATCGATGGACAGGAAGGGCGAGAGACTGAAGAGCAAAGAGAACTCAATCTAGAATTTACACTCCTTCTAAAACCCCAAGTATGGCATTAGCTATTGAAGAGCTTAGTTAGGATGGGTGGAAGCTTTTAGGAACTCTTCTCTTGCTTGCCTGGAATGAGAGTTCAGACTTTGAGCCAAAGACGGAAGAGAGGGAGGGAGCACTCGTGGCACACTTATACAGATAGCTATCGATGGGGCTATAAATCTTCATTACCCTTACGGTCGACTAACTTCGCCAAGAAAAGCACTTCTTACTGGGTGAAGGGCAGGGCCTACGCTCGCTTGTTCCTGCGCGAGAATCTCCGGCTTTTTGGTCAGCGGCTATCTGGACCACCATACTTTCTCTATTGCAAGCTACCTCTTGTTAACCTGGTTCTAGCTTACGTATACCGTTGACTCCTGTGTCTTACACACAAGGTTGACATAAGGAAATTCCTTGTTCTAATAATTACGCCGTCCCCGGTCCCTTGGGCTTGGGGTAAGTCTTAAATGTGCGATGCCTGATAATTGTGCATTAGGAGTTCGCTTCCTTCCATTAGTCAATCGGACTTTTTCACAAGATCTCTAATGCCAATAAAGCAGGAAAGCGAGGAGAATGCCAAATCGAAAGCAACCCGTTTCAAATTGCGTCTTTCCCGTTTTCTGCGTTCTGTTCTATGCTTGCTATCTGCGCAATCAGTCATGGCCTCTCTGAACTTTTCGTAAATGGTCACTCACTGTCAAGGGAGCCACTTTCTTCGGGCGGCAATTCCCATCATTCGGAGTCAACGACAGCTCGGGCATCTTGATGGGAGCATTCCGAGTCCACCGCAGATGATTGAAGAAATATCGACTAGAAAAGAAGATACTACTACAAAGACATTAGTTAAAAATCCAGCGAAGACTCGATATGTACAGCTTCTTTTCCTCCCGTTGGATAGAGGAAACGAAAGTCAGCTCGACCAACCCTTGCTTGACCCGCTTACCTATGATCGGCGAATTTCGAAATCTTTGATCCCGTCTGATGAAACCGAAAATCATCATCTTGTTCTGACTGTCCCTCTTACGGGGAACTCTTTTCAGGCAGACCGAGAGGAGAGAGAGAGGAAATAACAAAGAATCATTCGGCGCGTAGTGAACTGCCAGATAGATCAGCACAGCTAGGGAAGCCGTTGAAACCCGATCATTCGAAGCAGCACAGTCAAAGAGACAGACCGAGTGCTCTATCTATAACTAGGGATGAGCTGACGACCGTATTCGGGATACCTTCACCTGGACCAAACCCAGACACTGGGCGTTGACCAGAACGGAGTACTATTCCCATACTAAAGATAGCAGTCATATTGGATACCCAATAATCAGACCTTCAAAGATCAACTATGATAAGTCAGTAATTTATTAGTAAGTCAGTTTGTAAGTCAAAGCCCATTGCTCCCCACTAAGGTTAGGTATAAGGCGGCGGATCCTTAGTGGATACGTCGACGGATACATTCGTTTAGTGCGGCTGTAGTATCAGAGTCCGGGGCTTGACAGACACATGTCCGCAATAGCTAAAAACTAACGTGAGAGGGTGCAGAATGGTTATCGAAATCCTCCTAAGCTTTCACAGTTTTAGGAAAGGCCAGGCCAGCGGTCTCGCTATTCCTGATGATCAGGTTAGGCAAGCTAATCACGCCTGCTGCGTCAAACCTTCATTGAATGGGAATGAAAATTCGACGGCATCTAACTACCTAAACCTAAGGCGAATACGTGAACAGAGACTTCTCTCTGCTGCTGTAGCTGCTAGGATACTCAAATTGTCTGCTTCAGCTAACCACACGGCGTTCAGTCGCCCAAACACACGAACATACTATACAAAGAAGGAGAGGCAAGCGCTGAGTCTTAAATTAGATTACCCCTCTGATTCGTCACCCGCTGAGCTAACGTCGAGATGTAAGTGTTAGAAAGAGTAAGTTAAGTAAAGAAAGATGTCTGTTAATAAATCAGGGGACCCAGCCTCACTAAGGTTAACGGATTGTCTACCATTCGCTCTGCTTCGGAAAGCCCTGTGGAGGCCTACAAAGAAAGGCACAACGCTTATGTTGCATGCAATATCTTGGAATCTGCTTCGATATAAGTCGGATGGATAGTTTTTTAGATTAAAAAAGAATAAAATAGCAGCGAGACTAAATGGTTTTAAGTCGAATAAAGGGCCTAGGAGTCATAAGCAAAAGCAAGATAGAAGCCTTAAAAATCCACACATATATAAGTATAAGCTCTACTAAATCTAGATAACTAGAATTCCAAGGGACCAGAAATCCTGCCCGTAGATGGCCGAAACAGAGCTTCGGAGGGGCTATGCTGCTTACTGTAACTGTAAAATTTGATTCCCTTCCCCGAGCAGGACACACATAAAAAATATAAATGGCAAAAAGACCTCCTACACGCACGGGAACCAGAACAAAAGAAGGAGATAGGATCCACCTGCACGCCCGAAAGGAACCAAGACCAGAAGATGCGGCATCGAGACCTGAAGGCAACCGAGGAACCACACGCTAGTTACTAGTACCCCGACAGCTGCCACCTGATCAAACCGGGAAAGCCGGAACCGTGCCATCTTTAACCCCAGCTCTCTCTCTTGTTTTGGTTTCGTGCCCTTTAGGCATCTCTTAAGGGATGACCAGTATCTTTCTCTTTCTGGTTTTGACATCTTGTCCTATTAGATTTATGCTCTCTCATCTCTCTTAGTAGAGACCCTATCTTTACCGCCACTCCTCCCCTAACTAAACCAAGAGCTTCTTTTTATTTACTAACTTGACTTTGCAACTCGAAGTAGCAGATTTTATCTTTCCTGCTTAGTGGAGCTAGGCTAGGAACCTCTTCTTAACTCAACGACTTACGGGCACACATCTCATGGATACCCCTCTTTTCTTGAGCCAGAGTAGGGGGCTTTTGCGGCATCTAGTTCAGTATCAGATAGAGTAGATAGTTGACTCCCTCGGCTAAGAAGGTTGACTTATCTGTCACTTCTGTAACTTCTCTTTAGCTTCTTAATTGAATTGGTTAGAAATTCCTTTACCAGGCATTGGCTAGAAGAGAGGGATTAGTCTCCCTCCAACACTGACTTCTTAGTCGAGTGATTCTCTTTCTCCTTAGCTTCGTTTTTTAAACTGGCTACTCCTTATGATATCCCACCTCAACCCCTCGATCTAAGAGCATCTGAGAGAATCTCCGGCGTTATCGAGCTAAAGTCAGTCCCTCAACAGCTAAAGTAACTGCTTGACCTCTCACCCTCCGTGATTCAAGCCTGTCACCAAGCCTTAAGTCAAAAGCTCAGGTTTCAAGCCCTTTAGGGCACCAAGTGAATCAAAGCAAGAGCTTACTCAGAGCTCAAACTCTATTTAAATCAAAGTCAAGCGAAGCAAAGCAAGCCAGCCAAAGAGGGATAGGCATGATCATTCTATTCTAAAGGTATAGATCCTGAACTAAGGACTTCAAGCTAGAAGTTCTCTATGTGAACATAGGATCCTATATAAACAACCGGAAATGCTAGACTAACTGCTCTAGAGGCTACCTACTGGAGAAAGCCAGAGGAGGGAAGTTACTCGGTTAAGAGGATTAGGGAATAAACGGAGGAAAGCTTAACTCGCTCGAACTTCCGAGGTCCAGTGAACTCAATCTTGAACCCCTGTTTAGCTTTCTCTTTTGCCTATGAGGTTTGATGACAGACAGACCGTGGTAACTTCAGAAGCAGAAGAGGAGATGACCTTAGAAGATTCTATTAGAAGTAGTAAACCAATCAGCTAGCTCAAGTTAGAAAGTTCAGAAGCATCAGCTCTTCCTGAGAAGGATTCAATCCAGCCAGAACCAGTGGCTACCTTGTTTCGAGCTCTAAGCTCTGGTTCTAATGGTCATTTCACGCACGGGGGTTTCGTTCCTTCATGTTTGTATTTTATTTTGTTAGTTAGCCCTGTCAACTTTCTAAGCATCCCACACCTAAAAGACTATTATTGATTATTCAAATCAAAATTAATTTTCAATTAGCCCTTTGATGCGTTTCCAAATACGACTTCTTTCTTTTCCAATGGTTTTCAGTACTTCGTAGAGATGCTTTCTACGACTTTCCTTAGAGGGGAAGTCGTAAATATCTGCGAAGTAGGACTTCACCCCTCGTTCTATATCGTCTTTGTCTTTTATATCAAGCGCCAGCTTCTTATTTTGGTATAAAAAATGCGTGCGTTCTATGATTGTTTGGATGTGCTTTTCGCACCCCTTCATATGCTTTTCGGTCAACTTCATCTCCTTAGACTCATCAAAAGTGGTTTCCCGCTCTCTTTTTCGAGGAGCCTTTTGCGAGACTTCGCCCACCTCCTGGGCGGGCTCGTCTGTACAAACGAACAAAGAATTGTCCGAAGGAGCCGGGGGTGGATTGACCCCTCCGACTCCCCCGCCCGAGGTATGCAGAAACGGAGCTACTGCCAGCTGCAATTCATCCATCAAGAGATATCCACTACAATACAATAGTCTAAATAAGATGAGAAAAAAAAAAAAATATATATATATAGAAATAGAAATTCTGAGTGATGGGAATCTTTTCTGGACTCGAGTCTTCCAAAACAGAAAAATAACCGTACACCTTACTGAGAAATAGCACAAGACTTCTTCGTGAATGCGGCGTTGTATTCCTTCCCCGGTTCTTAATGCAGATGGTATAGCCCAGGATGTTGGGTACCTTGCTAAAACAGGAAATGGTATACTGGTGGAAGAAGTACCATCATTGCGAAGATCAACTGTGGATAACATACGGAAACGTTCAGGCATAAATGTAGATAAATGTCGCATATTTCTGCTCTTTATTCTTTTTGATATATCCTATGGCTTTGCATCTTCAGCTACCTATGGCTTTGCTTCTTCTGCTACCTAAAGCTTATTTTTCTGTATTTCATTTAAGGAAAGTCTTAACCCGTGGATTGATTTGCCTATTTATGACAATACACCAGCTATAAGAGGTATCTTCCGATCATTTCAAAGAAGATACATTAGCTGGAGACAGGTATAGAATCATCAAACTATTTGATTATGAAAATCAATCTATATTATTATGTATATAAGATTGATATCATATAGTTCTAGACTCGTGGGAATTTTCTAAGTACCATACCCTATCATAAATATATCCATCAATCCCTCTAGTATGGATCGCTGTTCTACTTGAGAGAGAAAGACAATCTTTTCACCCCAGATAGAGAGACATTGTGTATCACATTATCCCAGCTTTCTCCTAGAGACAGACTCAGGTATATATCTATAGTATCAGCCAGAGTACTGTGTACTTTTTAAAGGAGCCTTCTCGAAAGCACAATATGCGGGACAGGATTCGAACCTGCAATCTTCAGATCATGAGCCTGATGAGTTGACCATTCCCCTACCCCGCTCCCTCTGCTTAACAGTCGAGCTATATCTTCCTTTCTTTCGCATCCTTCCAATCTCTTACTATTGAATAGAGGAGACAGCCCACACCGTATCACCTACCGATTCTCAAATGGCATCAACTCTATCTTGAAAAAAAAGCAGGTAGTCTTTCTTAGGTAGTCTTTCAGTTCTTTTTCGTAGGAACGATCCTAGGCAAATAAGTTCTTTCAACGGAACGATCCTAGGCAAAAAGTCTAACTTCTCTTACGATATTGATTCTCGACCAGTAGCGGTTCCTTAACTCGAACAGGACATTATGGCATGAGGTATCTTTACTGAAGTATCGAGAGCGTATTCCATAAGAGTCTGGTGAACCGGCTATAGCTCAATTGTGTAACCGAATGGGATGTCTCCTTATCCATAAGTCCCTGAGATCCAATTCATTGAGAATACATAAGCCTAGGCAACAGAAAGAGAATGAATTAGCGGGGATAGGAGATGAGTGAGTGCGCATATCCAGCAACAGAGATAAGTCAACGGTGGCTTCTTCCTCTTTGTTCCTTGGAGGCTTCTTCCTCTTTGTTCCTTCGATTGTTCCCCGAAGCATGAAAATTGCACTGTAAGCGATCCACCTATAGGGAGATCTTATATCTCTATCAAACAATGCCGGGCAATGAGGCTGATGCTACTACCGATACAGAAGATAAGGACTTGATTGCTATCGATGTGAAATCCATTCTATTGCTCCGATGCGCATCGCATGTCGTCCGATCAGTCTACTCTACTGTAGTACTAGGGATGAAAGCAGAGCTCCTTCTTGTTGTGCTCGATCCCCAAAGCATTGAAAAAAAAGGATAAGGCGGAACTCCCCTAGTGAGAAGTCTTACCCAGGGAGTTTATACCTCTAGAGGCATCCCCTAAAATGAGATTGATCAACTCTACAACAGCTCCGGTTTTAGCAAGAAGAGCCCGCCTTCCGGGTCCTATATTCTAGTTACTAGCATCAAATCAAAGGAACTACTAAAAGAAGGAGTCAAAGCATCGGATAGTGCTACCTACGAGTGAGTCACCCGCCTGGTTACCAGTCCTTATGAAGGAAGGAGCGCATGAAAGTCTTTACGGAAGACCATCAAATTACTGATTAGGAAGGTATTTAAGGAATGAACTTCTATTACAGGGATTCTTTTTATTAAGACCTTCCGGATAGATAGCCCTATTGAATGAAGGTTGAACACCAACCCGCCTGGAAAGCTAAGAGTCGGCAAAGACCTAGCTGTCGAGGAATGAAAGAAGTCGCTTTCTAGGAGAAGGAGTACGAGGAAGTCAAGTCACAGGCAAGCAACCAACAGGCTAAGAGCTATCTCCCAACCTCTCCCTTATTGACAAAATGAGAGGGATTTCTGGCAATTAGCATATAAGAATTCCTGCCCTAGAAGATCGCATTTCTGACTTGAGCACCGTCTTTAGGCATTTCAGTTCTCAGGATCTTACGAAGAAAGGCTAAAGATCGTACTGAACACAACCCTATGATATGAGTGAAGGCGAGCCAGGAAAGCACCCTGAACTCATAGGGTGAAGGCGAGGAAGCTTGAAAAAGGGGCTCCTAAACAAGAGTTTTGACTAGGTAGATTTACCCTTCTACGCCGTTTTAGGTGAGTTCGGACTCAATCATTGACCGGAGATTGGGACAGAGCGGATGGCAACTAGCTGACTTCTTCCTGCCTCTCTTTCTTTGCTGCAATAGATGAGATTGGCATTGGCCTAGTTCCAATCCTTTTAGAAAAGCCCTCTTTTTGTCCATTCGGTCTTTCCATTCCTGAATCCAATCTCAATCCCGACATTTGACCTCGGCCTACTAAAGTAAAAGGCTCTTTCTATTCCGAGTTGGCCTGCACCTTTACTCTGACGAATCTCCTTAAGAATAACCAACCATGGCATTGGACGAGAGAACGTCAAGAGGCCTTTGAGGACTTAAAGGGAGCCGGATCTGGTGCTGGCCTTGCCGTCATGTTCACTGCTACTGACATATGAGACATCGCTAGTCATCCGTTTTATCTCATTCAAGCCTTGTATGTATGTCCTGGATTTCCCTACCAGGATGAAATGACTGGACAAAGAAGGGTTATTCACTGATTATTCACCGAAGAAAGGAGAGATTGGCTTCATGCCTATTCCCAGGAAGGCCATCAATGAAACTCTTCTTTCATAGCTTGGCGAATTGCTTTCCTTTCCATGCTCTGGTATGAACACTATAAGGGATTGAGCTAAGAAAGCTGACTTAATCGGGTTCGAATGAGACTTAGGCATCCTTAGGGATCCTTACATTAGGCACTACCTTCCTGGTTTGGTTGGCTCCCTTCCTTGAACGATAGGAATCTGGGAGAAGTCAATTCCTTTTTCTTTTTCATATTTTTCTATCAGGTGAGTCCATAGCTTAAGATTTCAGCACTTTACTGCCAAACGTCCTTTCTTCATTCTATCTAGGCAGGAATCACGATGAGAAGCAGTCACACACAATAGCCCCAATTCATATTTCAGCTTGGCTGCCGGGGCGCCGAACCCGAGAACGTCAAAGATAGGTTCTTTCTGTTGGATAGTCGAGCTAAACCGCGCGGAAGCAGTCTCGAACACTATCTAATGTGATAGTGGTTGCGACCTCAACTCCAGATCACTGCAAAAGAAAGCATCTAAAGAGGAAGGCTCCTTGTAGAGCTAGAAAGCTGCTACTTTCTAAAAGAATCTCTTGAATGTAGTACGGTACTAGCAAGTCTCGAAGTCGCATGTTCAAAATTGAGGTTGTGCTCTCCCAGAGGGGGATTCAATCCAACCACAGGTTCCCCTGCGACTACCAACCCGACCACTGTTGCTTTCTTTCAAGCTTTCCTGTTGAACATGACATGATCTCCCATGTGCTCTCTTCTTGACTCTGAGCTAAGTCTCTGCCTAAAGAAAGGAAAGAAGAAAAGCATCCCGAATTAGATGGAAAGAAGCCATGCTTCATAGCACTCTACGGAAAGCTGCTTAGTCTATCGATTTGGCCTCATCAGCCTGTTTCTACGCGGATCGGGATCGGAATTGGATATTGTACGACAGGATCCCCATCCAGCCCTGGTGTTTTCGTTTCGCTAACGAGAAAGGCCGGAAAGCGTGGGACCTATTTAAGTGACCTGGCCGATGGACTCAAACTTGAAGTCGGCGTTACTATTTATGTCAATACGAAAGGAGTGGCTGGCTTTTTCTTTTGAGTAGCAGGCAAAGGAGAAAGTAAGTCTTCTGTCATTGCTCCAGTTGGCCCCTTTTCTTCCTTAAATCAGTGATGGAATTGATCCAAGAAAGCGTTTTGAACGTTATCACTTCCTTCGATCTGTAACTGCTATTCAAAAATCGTAGTTCTCGGCTTTCTGCTTTGATGAAAGAAGGTTTCTAGTCTAATCTTAAATAAACCTATAGACAAAGGCCTTCAGAAGAGACATGATGGAGTAAGACAGGAGGTTGGACTTGGATAGCTAGAGCTAGGAGGAAGGGGCGTGAGATAGGCTTCTAGTCAACCGATTAAGACTACTACTTCTTTCTAGTAGACACTAGAGCGATGGACTGTGAGAGGAAGCAAGTGAAAGTTACTACACGAGGAAGTCAAGTGAAGGCGCCTACCTTCCACTAACCTATCTTCTATAGGAACTGTGGGTTGAGCCCATGCATTTAGACATAACCGTATTCCCCCTTTTCCGACCATCCTATCTGCGAAGTGTAAGGTCTCGTCTCTATTCGAATAAGCCATTCCATCCTTCCATATTGAAATTGAACCTCTCCCTCTCCTTACAGTCGAGTGGCTTTGCACCTTGTGGTCGAGTGGCTTCGCTCCTATACTAGAACCCTGCCTCTTCGATCAGCAACCTCCTATCTTATTTGACCTATCTTATAGGGCCCTTCTATCGACCGGTAAAAGGTTCACTTTCTCAAGGAATAGAGGAATAGGCTAAGGTCCTTCACTTTAAAGAATAAATGGGCTAAAGGCTCACTAGTAGCATAGATAGGCTTCAAAAGGCTCAAAAAGACCGGCTTTTCTTTCCCTTACTTAAGCCTTAGATGTCACCTTCACTCGCAACTTCCTTCCCTTGCTTCTGTCTTACTCTAAAAACCTATTCTTTTCTTATAAACTGAAATCAGGAGGGTATTCTCAAGCAGCTGATTCGATAGCATTTGTCCTAACCGGATTCACCAAGAGCTTCTTTTTTCTAAGAACAGCAATCCCTTCTTGAACAAGCCATTCAAAGAGGGCATGAGAAGCATCAACTATGTCAGTTGCTTTATTTAATCAAGTGGCATTCCCGGAAGAAGGTATTCGCAGCAAGCCTTACGTTAAGCAAGAAGGAACAAGTTCATGCGAAGCGAACAAGAAGAGCGTATTCTGTAAGAACAATAGGAGATTTGCCTCCAACTTGGCCTGGGAAACCTTGATTAGATAGACTCTTTTCTGTGTCAAAGAGAAGGGTTCTCGCTCAATCAGCTCATAGTTGGGGAGAGATAGGCCAAGCTCCGCACCTGGATATCAAAACTATTGATTCAATTCATCTGCACCCTCGTCGCAAACAGCCTTACCTTGTATTCTCAAAGCTCTTTCTTTTTGTCCAATTCCGGGCACTGTAAGAACCGATTCTCTGATTCAATCCAATATCCCAAAGGCCGATGAGCCCAATAGCAAGACTGACTTTTCCACGATTGGAATGCTTCCTTCCTCGATTGCTGAGGCCAAAAGAGTACCTTTTTTTGTGCTTAGCTTGCCAGTTAGTGTTCGTTTTCGTATCAGTTTCTTCCTTTCTTTAGTGACTTCACCGAGGTTATGTAAATATGTTCGACTGAAAGGAGAGGAAGTTTCGATTCGAACAGAGAGATGTCGGAAAAGAATTTGCTCTAGGGAAAGATAGAAGGGGCAGAGTATTCACCGAACCCTTAATCACGTGGGAAGTCTTCATTCTTAGTAGTGGAGTCCATATTCTTCCTTTAAAGCCTTTAGCCAGTAGGTAGCTACCTTTACTCGGTCTACTATAGAAGATAGAAGCAAAGCAGCTACTGGAGACAGGACTTGACTTAGGGGTAGGCTTGAGAGCTGTCGTACGGGACCTAGGCACTTGCTAACGAACTTCAGGTTCTAAAATCTCAGTTGTTCCTGAGTAAAGTAACTAAGCAGTAGCTCTTAGGCATATGAAATGACTTCTAAGTTGAATAGAATAGATGCTTTAATAGTCTTATGAGTAGCCTGCCTCACGTCCAATCCTTTGATCTCCTACTAGTAAGCGAAAGAGAAGGGCGAAACCAAAGACGCGAATCAATGTTACACCTTCTGACGCGACATCTAGCTAGCTACTTCTCTAAGACCGGAGTCAATAGCTGCGCTTATTCCTTCAACAGCGGAGAGTTTCACACGAACTGAAAGACATTCTACAATCACTTGCATTCAAACTGATCAATGCTTTGCTACCGGGCTTCTAGTTTAGCCCTGCTATCGAAAGCTAAAGCTTCTGTTACTGACTGTACGCCTACTTCTCTTCCTCGCTCTTCACCGGTTGGAATGGAATAGGGCTCAAAAAAGGCTTTCTTGGCCATAGCCTGCTTTATCCAGAATGGCTTTTTTTGGGCTATAAAGCTGCTTCTCTCTTTCCCCTTCCGCTTACTGAAGAACTGGATAACATGCTAAAATCCTTGCTCCGGTGGCTGGAAAGGCTACCTCTCTCCTTTTGCTTTTGCCATCTTCCCGTTCTTGTCTACGATAATGGAATTCATTCTTACCAGGTAAAAGGCATCAATTCATGCTACTGATACTGAGTCAGAGAAAGAGCCCTCTTTCTTGATTTCACACATAGGACCCTCTTTCCCTTCTTTTCTAGTTGACCTCTAAAGAGATTCAAGCCAATCGATTCAATAGAAGGAGCAGACAGAGCGAGCGAAGAACTGCTGCCATAAAAGGTTCTCTCAAGTTTTCCTCAAAAAGACAGCTTTAGAGCACAAGTTCATAATAGGCGAGCAATTACGAATATGGTTTAGCAGTTTACTAGGGTCTTCTTCTTCCCCCTTCCCCTCGATGGGATAGGCTCTTAGATGGACATGGACAGAATGCACCTTATAGAAAGTAGCGAGTCTTGTCCTCGTTAGGGTTAGGCTTACCTCTTATGATTCCCTTTCTCCTCTCGTACTTATGATAACTTATCAAGTCCCTCTCGCTCTCGTCCGAGAGCTAGCAAGGCAGGAAAGAGATTAACGACTAGTTCTGAAAGCCAGGAAGCTGCTAATTCAAACGTTTCAAGAAGTATTCCCTAGCAAATGACAGAATAAGATCTTGATACATACACAAAAGTCATGCCACCTTATACGTCGTGAAACTGACCTTAATTCATTCTATAGGGCCAGTCGAGTAGTTCTCTTCTCCCATATCTGCCAGTCAAGCTGTTTGACTTTACTCTGCCCCTCTAGCACCGCTTGCTGCCTCCGCTCGCGCAGCCTACGCTTACACCCTTTGCTCCTGCTTTCTTGACCACTGACAGGAATACCTAATCCGCTCCTTTTTTCTTCCCTTTGATTAACCCGATGAAAAACTTCCCTGCCCATACAAGAAGTTCCGAACGGAAGAAACTGACCTAAGCATGGCTATTCCTACTAAAGTCAAGAGTCACTGACCGAAGGGATAGAACGATTGACTTACTTACCGACGCAGGATCCGGATCCTGGGCTTACTGACCGAAGGGACAGGAAAGCCTCATTCGAATCAAATCCCATCTCTGTTGTTGAATAGGGGGGATGGGTAATTTCTGTTCTAAGGTCACCCTTCTCGGAAAGCGAATCCTGCTCCCGCACGCAAGCCCTGGTTGATTGAATAGAACCTGAGGACAAAACAGCAGCAGATCAATCCGATAGCATATCTATACCTAGGAGCAGCACTGGCTAAGGATCAGCACCTGTAAGCGGAGCCGAGCAGGGCTGGGAGCGAAAGCGATAGAGGTGGGGGTAGAACGGGATCAAGACCGCATCCGGCCGTAGTAGTTACAAGTCCTGATGAGTCTTCGGTCCTCGTACAGATACATATCCATTGTTGCGGCCTGTTCCGGTCCAGCAGCGTCCCAGATCCTCGGATCCGGATCGATACCTGGCGTGGGGGCAAAGGCAAAAACATCCGAGCAAAGCAAGCCAATCTCACAAGCTTAGTAAACAACCAGTAAAGTAATAAAGCTCGAAAGCAAGTATCGGCAGGGTATGAATTTCTCTCCTTCGGTATAGGCTGTCCTGGCTCGTTAGGTCCCAATAATCCAAAGGATACAAGCTTCTTAAGGTCAAGTCGGAAAGCTTTGTTTGTAGAGTCTCTTTCAGTTCAGGTGCAGTTGACGAAGGAAGAAGTCAGAAAGGCTATAGAATTGTATTACGCTATGTCTATGGATGAGGAAGTTAGCTGGCTGGCTGGGGTAACTCTCCTTGCCGAGGAGATAAAGAATGCTTACTCAAGCCCAAGTTATAAAAGGAAGGAGCTATCTCATAGGAATGTTAAGAATGAAAGAGATTCAACTATAGCAAGTCAACTCACCTTTGCTTTTAAGAAAAATTGTTGGCAAGCAAATAACTTGTTACTGAAATTCTTTCTGTAAGTCAAGTCCCCGGTCATCCTTCTTCTAGCTTTTAGTTCTGTCTTAGTTCTTTCTGGCGATTCCTGTAAATAAAGATGTTATACGTCCTCTGTGAGTCTTAGTTCTGCCTCGTACTCTATTTATAGGTCTTAACTGGCTTTTTCGGAACTCTTCTCTTGCTTGCTTCATCTCGCCTATAGTTCGATAGTATGGCATTCTTTATTTAGTAACAAGGCTGTTCACGGACTAGCTGTACTTACCCTTTCTTTTTGGGGGTCAATATCAGCAATGCAGTTCATCCAACAGGATTGGCCGGAAAACCAGGCGCATAAAGCGTAGCAGATGAAACCGATTCCCCGACTAAGCACTCAACCAATGCAGAAATGCCCCAATAACTTGAATGGATTGATAGACTGGACCCTTGCCTTCCGACTGAAAGTTGGCTTGAGCTTGAATGAGCGTATCTTACAAAAAAGGTAAGAAATAGGCCTTGCGTTGCGGAAGGAACGTTCTGCTCTGAGTTGAAGGCAAGAGCTCCTTCCCTCCCTTCCTTATCGACATTAGCTGTATCCCATATCTCCCCATATCGTATTTAACTAGACCCCATCCCTCGCTTTGACTGTTCACCATATGTGTATCGTACCGACCCCATATCATACGTACAATAATTTCTTCCTTCTCCCCATATCACTCATTCACATGCCATCTCATTGTTCACCCGGAAAATCTTCTTGTTTAAGACAGATCGCTTCCCTCAGTCAGCGGGAGGCCTAGTCGATGTAGGCCCTCAAACCAAACGGCGGGCAGACCAGTCGAAGGAGTAGTTCACTTACCTGTTTGTACATATACTATACTCATACCCATATTACGATACATATGTGTTCACCCTATCTTGCTTTCACGGCTTTGACCGGGAACCAAACTAAAGAGCCAATACACCAACAACCAAGGAACGGGAGTGGGTGGTCCCTAGGAACGGCAGAAAGGAAGTACTGGTTCAAGCAGATACGAGTGACGGAACCGGTGTTGATCAAAGACATGCGCCGAGTGCCAGGAATGACTATAAGCCGATAGAGTCGTTTTAACATGCCATGAACCGAGATACAATTTGACTAGTGCCAGGTACAAGAAAGAGTGGAGTTGATTTACAGATACTAGTACCTGAATGACAAGTGACGAAAGCAAGAAAGAGTTACTAAAACCATTACGAATGACAAGTACACACAAGAATGACTCGATCGAGTCCCGAGAGACAGATAGAGCTTAACTAAAACGTCCGCCCGGTCATCCTTCCGCATCATCATCCGGCGATGAAATCGAGGGATGATACGAGGATACCCTGATCGATTGAGGGAGACTGGTACAGGCAACAATTCGGGTGGCTTCGGAATACCTCCGTAAGCCATCTGAAGGGATGAAGAACACTGTTTTAGATACAGTGATGTGAATCAAAATCCCGACTTCCGTACTAGCCTGACCACCTGTTTTGAGAACAAGTAAGCTCCAATGCATGCTTCCTTAGTCAAACTATCATGAGTTATAAGGATCATACGGTTTAAGTATGACCTTGAAACCCGAAAATCTTACAATGTCGATCCTAATGCTACAGTTGCTATCGGTTGCTAGCCTCAAAAAAATCTTTGTACCCTCATGGATACGGTCCTGAGGCTTCTGAATGATAGAATTAGAGGGTCCCTTTCGGACGTGCAGATTGAGGTTGGTAGGATATAGGCGTTAGGCTCTTTCGATGGCACTGAAAGGCCTGTTATCGTACTCTTTCGTATATAGTTGTCAAAGACACTGGAGAGAACTAGTCTCTCGGGCTAGGGACTCTCTATCTATATACTAGAAACTGGATTTATAGCGAGCTTTTACTATTAGAACAAGGGCATAGTTTTAGGGACACTCACGTCTTTTTTTACAAGTCAAACTTGTCTCTATATTCAAGGGACTCACGATTGTGCAACGAAGTCTCCTATTCGGCGATATTCACATTGATTCTGGAATAACCTATCATATGCGGCCTCTGCTGCTGTTCACAAGTACAAGATGAGGATCAGCAACAGGTATTACCAGAGTCTCATAGCTTATTTGACAGAGACGACGTTTAACCTTTTCCGCGGTGTGAACCTTGCGGGAAGTGTTGTATACTTTAAGAAGAGAGATCTATTCTACTTCTTTATTCTATCAAACCTGAAAACGAGGCCTCCGGTAAACAAGCTATAAAAGATGAATATCGCTCTCTCTAGCTAACCTGGAAAAAGTCTACCTTTGCGGAACTGGAGCCGAAGCTCCTTCCTTTCTTCCTCCCTTGTTCTATTACCCCAAGGCCTCCTCGGTCTTCTTGGACTTGGTTTCTGTCTGATTTCACCCGCACTGCTAATGTAGGCTTTTGGGGGGTAATGGCATCGGCACACTATTCGTCTAAATAAGTTCTCTTTCGTCTTCCAATAGTTCTGACCCGCAAAGTGAGCCCCGAAAACTGTCAACCTATGACCAACTCAAAATTAGAGTAGCTGATAGAGTAGAAGGTGGGATTCTATATTCTATAGCCTATGCGCCTGCTTATGATGAGATAGAAGTAGGCTCCCGGTGCGTCTTCCTTCGGTCGGCTTGTCATCGAAGGATGTTAGCCAAATCAGAAGAACTATAGGCTCGAAGGCTCGGGTTGGTCAAGCGAACTGATTCATTGAATTCTTCGCCTAGTCTTAGCACCCGCACAGTAGAGGGGAATAAGCATTCCTTTTCCGACAAAACTAAGCGTCTTGCCGCTGGGTAAAGGCAATAGGAGGAGGTTTGGAACCCCAAAACAAGTCTAGGCTTAAGAACGGTGATGCTAGTTCAGTTGTTGAAGAAAATGTCCCGATGAACCTTGGGAGCATCCCGGGCAAGATCTATGGCTTCAGCTGCGGCTAAGCGAACTACCTATTCTATATATTCTATAGAAGTGAATATGAGAGAAAAAGCTCTTCTTTCACATAGTGGGAGGCTGGCCTTCTCTCTTCCCAATTCTCCCAATGAGACCTCTTTCACTCACTTAGTGGACGACCCAGAGGACTTTAATAAAGCCCCCTTTTGCCTCATCACGATCTCCCGGTGAAGTAGCGGCTCCCTCCTATTACTATTTCTGGGGTGGAGTCGAAGCTATGGCACCAGAAAGGCAAAGAGATTCCGTCCCGAACCACTCGTGTAGTCTTCTTCCTGCCTCCCAGTTAGGCCCTATCTCGCTTTCCAAGTCTCATTTGGATGAGACGGCGGTGAGCAATCGATAGAGAGCAAGGGATGCTAGCGCTCTTCTACTCATATTCCTTGCTTCAGTTGGTTCAGGAAGCTTTGGCATCGAGACGCATTACGATAGCTATAGCTAGGCCGGGTGGGATTCTCTCTCTATCTAATGGTTATGAATAAAGTGATGAATCAAGTGGATCCTTTGCCCCTTACCTCAGTAGCTGGGAAGGCAGGCCCTTAGCTTCAACTAGTTCAGTTTGAGTCTTTCTCAGGAGTAGTTGCATTGCAAGTAGGCAGAAAATAAGTAGTGCGTTAGCTTATCTGTTCATTTTCAAACAACCCTTGTTTGTGCTCCTTTATCTTTCTAAGCTAGCAGGGAATCTCAAGGTCCATAGGGTGAGCTCGCTTGAAGCTGGGGCGCGTCTGGTGGTATCGTATATAAGATCACACGGCTGCTTTTAGGAGCGATCTGTTCATCCAACTCGAAATATCGTAAGTAAGAGAAGAAGAAGAATCTGACGCCCAAAATTCCCATGTCTTTCTTGGTTGGACCAACCGGCGAAATCAGTCTTCCTGAATTGGAATAGCAAGAACAAGTCTCTCCATTTTTTTGGGGGAGCAGAGCAGTCAAAGAATGAAACAGATCAAATGATTGTTCTAGAATGGCTATTTCTCACAATTGCTCCTTGTGATGCAGCGGAACCATGGCAATTAGGATCTCAAGACGCAGCAACACCTATGATGCAAGGAATAATAGACTTACATCACGATATCTTTTTCTTCCTCATTCTTATTTTGGTTTTCGTATCACGGATCTTGGTTCGCGCTTTATGGCATTTCCAAAAAGAAAAAAATCCAATCCCGCAAAGGATTGTTCATGGAACTACTATCGAGATTCTTCGGACCATATTTCCTAGTATCATCCCGATGTTCATTGCTATACCATCATTTGCTCTCTTATACTCAATGGACGAGGTAGTAGTAAATCCAGCCATTACTATCAAAGCTATTGGACATCAATGGTATCGGAGTGCGCCTCTTCACGAGGGTGATTTAAGTGCAACGAAATGCCTTAAGAATATGGTTCGCGAAGCATCTGGCTTACCGGTAATCTCCCATTCCCGCCGTCGAGAGACTTAAATAACTATAGCATGCCAGAAACGGGGAGTTGAGATGGTTAGACCTATACCCCGAAATGCTCCCAGCATAGAAGCCTATGGTTCCATCTTGTTGTTGCTGGAGGTACACATCCCTCTTCTCGGTGTGGAGCGATATACGAGAAATAGATGCTCAGCCTGAAATGTCCGATAACGGCGCTGAAGTAGTGAATCTATCGGCACCATAGCTGTGGCATACAACTTTGGACCTAACGGCCGGCCCAGTAACCTTTCGGAATGGGGGATCCCCGTTGGCAACAACCACGGTAGTAGTTGCGGAACTACTGGGCCGGGAGAGGACAACCTCTTGTTCCTGCTCCTCTTTCTTCGCTTCGGGGACGGAGGTCCTACGGTAGGTAACAGCAGGTACAAGCAACTTGACCGAAGGGGACCAGCGCTTCTACTCTTCCACCGAGGAGCCGTTCGCAGCGAGAAGCAAGGGATGTCGTGAACGGTGGGAGGTCACAGAGAATTTACCTATTCATAGAGTGATCCTATGATCGATACAGGATATAGACTATCTCTTTCTTTATTCGATTCTTTTTCGGAAAAAAAAAGAAGGGTGACTCAACTTCTCAGCTAGAGTTGGGGGTGGGACTTGTTGGCATAATGCAAGCTGGAACGTGGGAATTCGAGGTCTCATGAACTACTACTAAAAACCTACTTTTTTTCTTTTTGGACAAACGATATCAGGTCAGGTCTATGGATGGATCCAGATCTACGGGCCGGCCGGCCCCGGCCGATGAGCATAGGGAATCTATACTCGAGCGTTCAACTGGGCCCCTGACAGGATAGGTGAGGAATCACTCTTGATCTTTTTTATTGGGGCCTACAACTTCTCCGAGCCGGCTAGCATCCCTTTCCACTGCGCATTTAGCGAACAAAGAAGACGACTATATATAGGATCGAATTCGCTTTCCATGGTGAACTGGTCGTCCCATACCTTCTGCCTGTCTCATATGTGTGGAACCAGGTCTTTTTCGGTTCCAGCCCCCCCTCGAATACATAGGGTAGGTAGGACTGGGTGAGAAAGGGTTCCCTGTTGCCAATAAACTTTCCCCGGCCTTCGATTCCCCTTACTCATAAAGGGTCTTACGGTCGGTACTAACTAAAGAAAAGGAGTCTTCTTTCTAAGAGTAGGCGTGGAGAGCTTTTTGCGGGGAAACTTGCAAGTACAGTTTGGGGGGAGACGGGCGTCGACCCAACCTTATGAGTATTCGGACTATAACAGTTCCGATGAACAGTCACTCACTTTTGACAGTTATACGATTCCAGAAGATGATCTAGAATTGGGTCAATTACGGTTATTAGAAGTGGACAATCGAGTGGTTGTACCAGCCAAAAGTCATCTACGTATTATTGTAACATCTGCTGATGTACTTCATAGTTGGGCTGTACCTTCCTCAGGTGTAAAATGTGATGCTGTACCTGGTCGTTTAAATCAAACCTCTATTTCGGTACAACGAGAAGGAGTTTACTATGGTCAGTGCAGTGAGATTTGTGGAACTAATCATGCCTTTATGCGTGCGCCCGGAAAGATAGGCCGACTGCTGAGCCCACTCTGGCTCAGCCGCACCACCCAGGGTGCGAGCCACCCGAGAAGCAAGCTATTACAGCGAGCGGCTGGAGCAGTATGGAGCCGAGGAGCAAGGCAGTAGATAAGATAGAAGAAGGGGTCAGGCTCCCGGTGGAGCAGAGGATACGGTTAGGATAACGAACTTGAAACGCGGAGCCCGAGCGTCCGGCGAGCGAGTGGTTAGTGGCCAATAGCGCCCTAGTTGATGGCATTCCTCTCTGCGGCTGGCACTCGAGGAACCACGGGGCACTCCATACAGAGCAAACAAGTCTTAGGGATGAGACGCCCGCGCAAGGACCTCAATTCTCATTAGGAGGTCGAACCAAGGACCTATGGAAGTCGGGGCTAGCCCGTCCCCATGGGCAACGCAACAGTGTCCTGAGGGAGGAGTTTAGAGGCCTTATAGTAGCACGGACTTCTTTTTCTTTCTAGGTCATGCGAAGGGGGCCAGTCCAAGATCGTACTGTTCCTCTACAAAGACAACAGACGCTCTCAACGGCTAGGCGCCACTCTCTTTGATTTCACCTATGATCAGATCAGTGGGCAACCATAGTTTACTTTTTTCGTAGTGTTGTTAACGTTGTTGAAAGCTCATTACTTATTTAAGTAGGCCTCGCTTTTCGGAGCTGCTCCCAGCTCACACTATGGTGGGGGAGGTGCCGTGAAGATCTAGGAGTGTGAGCAGTACGAGCTGAAAGGCTCCCATACTGTTTGGAGGGCAGGGGGCATAGATGCCAAACAAACCTGACCCCTATCTATCGTCGTAGAAGCTGTTCCTAGGAAAGATTATGGTTCTCGGGTATCCAATCAATTAATCCCCCAAACCGGGGAAGCTTAAGCGGAAATGAAAGGGTAGGGTGAGGGAAAAGAAAAGGGGGGAAGCAACTCAATTTAAGGCTTCGCTCCCAGATCGCTTCGTGAGCTCATTTAGTAGACAGCGAGTGTGCGCCCCTTTAGAGAAGAGATAGGGGCGAGTACTACACGAGCTCGTAAGTAAAGTACGGAACAAGCCTTGTCTACGAAGCAGAGCGACCTCGTCTTGCTTGCTTCTGGCGAAGCTTCTAGCACTGGATAATAGGCATGGCAGGAATACGACTTTTTAGGTCGACCACTACACTACATAGAAGCGATAGCGAAGCCAAGCCGTATAAAGGCGAGCAGCCCTTATAGCAATAGCAAACGGCCTACTTATAGCCCTTCCCAATTTCCAGTAGTAAACTTCCCAAGTTTAAGCAGGATAACCCCCTCTCTATTCTTCTCTTCATGTATGTGGGCTGCCTGCCCCTTCCCGAATAGACGAACAGGAACAAGCTGAAGAAGCGAGAGATATTTGAGATTCCGTAAGTAACTTAGTGAGTGCTTTCTAAGGGAAAAAGAAAATGAAATACGAACAACCGCGCTGGTCGTTTCTCGGAATCATTTTCAGAAATAAGAAAAAATGCAAAAAAGAGTAAGAACTACTCTACTTTCTTTATTTATCCTTGTAGTCTTAGTAGTCTTATTGTATTTTCTTGGAGTCCGGTGCGGACAATTGGAGTTCGTTCATGCCTTATTCTTGAAGGTTACTCTTTCTTTGGGGGTTCGATCTCTCTCTGTACTCCTACTTAAAGTAGGGTGTTCTGGTTTTATTATTTCGGCTATTGGTTTTGCTGTGAGGGCGATCCTCGCTACCGAAGCCACGCCCTATGTAAGTATGGTTTTACCAGCTGAGGAAAGGGCTTCCTCGCCTCTACCCCCTATTCCCAGCCCTGGGAGTACAGGCTCATCTTGGATTGAAGAGACTTATAGGGGCGGGGCTGAAGCTTCCTCTTCGGCACCACTCCAGCAGCAAGGAGCTTCATCTCATACCAATCCTAATGGTTCACCATCCTTGTCCGAACAATTTCCTATTCTTAAGATGCCATCTCCTAAGCTAAGAGAGATGCAAGAACTGCTTTCACATTTCAGATACGAAAATGAGGCATCATCTTCTGCGCGCGAAATGGCGGGTCCTTCAAATGCCACCTTTCCTTTGCTTTCAGATCAACCCCGCCGACAAGATTCAATATGGGGGGCCATTGAGTCTGAAGTAGGGACATCTGGTGGGGCCCCGGAGGAAACGCCCGCGGCAGACACTGACACTGACAGTGACAGTGACAGTTGGCCCACTTTAAATCAAGAAGAATATCTTCTTAAAAAGAAAACTTTCGATAAATTAGAACGTTTTCTTAATTCATACAAAGGTTATCGTGGTCGAGCTATTGTCGGGTATAAACTAATGGAATATTATGAGCAAATCATTTTGCGAGCTTCGCCCCAGCAGATCAATCGCGTTGAAGATGCGATGGAAAAAATAGCATCTCGGAGAGACCTGGTTCTCCAAATGAAGCATGGAAAGCTCTACTTGAGCTTTTAAACTAAGATAAGAATAGGACCAGGGGACAAATCAATAGGAAATGTCATGTCATTGGAAGTGATCGTAAGGTTTGAGTATTACACCAAGAATTGACAAGCAAGCGACTTGACTACTTATGATATTAATTGTTTTTGAAAGACGTAACTACATATCTATAAGTAACTTTCATTCTAGGAACGTAGTCGCTATAGCGAAACTATTGGATATGTATGTAAGTAATACACTCGGAGAAGAGGCTCAGCCGAAAGAGAAACTGAATTCAAATCTCACTTTAAGACGGTTGTTAGCCGTCTCAGTAAGGGTAGTGAGCAAGTTTAGGTTTAGGGGAATGATTCTTAGGAAGCGAAGCAACCTCTTCTCTTTGCGGGACTCCTTCTTAGGGCGTGAAAGCATTCCATCGGGCTTCCCGCTGAAGGATGTGTTCAAGTCGCTTCTTTTCCGCTTTCATCTGAGGCCAATAAAATCGAGCGCCAAGCAACGCCATTGTTCGGTGCTGACCGGGATGTCCTGCCCAAGGGGCAAGTCCAGATTCCTCTTTTTCACTCACCATCAACAGGAAAGTGTGGCATACTATTTCTATTATATACGATTAATGTGCAGCTAGGCTACTTATGAACTTTCTAACTTTAGCTAGCTGACTGGTTTCCTACTGGCTTTCAATCTTTGGACAGCTATCCTTGCCCAGCTGGACTTTGTTTTATCCCACGCCTGACTATGAAGAGCTTCGAGTCTATCGGGAGAGGATGTGGTGGTAACCCCCTCAGCTTCGTCTAGAGCCGGGCGTCCAGCCGTGTAGGAAGACTCACCCTAGCCACTATAGCAACCCCACCCCCAACTCTAGCTGAGAAGCACCCTCCATCCACTTCCCCTTTTCCGTGTGCCCAAAAGCCCGCCCGCCCGGTTTATGAGCCCATTTCCGATTCCCTTACCCAATCTCATGAGAAGCAAGCCCAGCAGGCCCTACCTTAAAATGTCCCCAGACAGCCAGCCCTCACCAGGCTGCTAGCATTGCTAAATGCTCCGCCACGAAGCAAGCTCTCCCGAATACGACAGATGCGGAAGTGGGGAAGCCGGAAGTGGCTAAAGAAGTCGGAGGAAGAAAGTAGTTGGACAACTGTATACACGAGGGTACATTAGTCTTCTAGGAATTGGCAACATTGACAGAAAGGGGAAAGGGTAGGAATACACTTTTTTAGGTGTAGCTATACTAAAGTAGTTGGCCTAACCTTAGGTTCCCGTAACCAAGTTTTTCTTTCTCATTCCTTATGTACTTTTTCTTACTTCATCCATACTTTTTGACTTTTTCTGAAGTGTGGGGCAAACGGCGCCCTCTACTTCTACTTCTAACTAAAGGCGAAGAGCCGGCATTGCAAGCAAATAGAGAGCCTCCGCCCGTTTGATCGGTTGCGAGCCAGAAAGCGTACCGGCAGTTTGAGTCACGAAAGGGCCGCTTGCTTAACTTCATTTTTCTATAGAATAAAATAATATAATTCTATATCTATCTATAAACAAAAAAGATATATATATATAATCTTTTTATTTTTCCAATTGTTCATTCCTGGCGAGAGGAAGAAGCAGATAGAGCAAAGGCCTCCTCTTTCCGTTCGCTCTTCCCGAAGTGAGCGAATTGCATGTAGAGATCCGTAGGGGCTTATAGTTTAATTGGTTGAAACGTACCGCTCATAACGGTGATATTGTAGGTTCGAGCCCTACTAAGCCTACCACCCCCTGCTCTTCTCTTTCAGCCCTTGCTGGTGAAAGTCTTAGAATGAATGTTGGCCTAGATAGAGGAATAAAAACTAGCTCGACCGGAAGGGAGAGGATAGGCGAATCAGTAACTGAAATGAAAGCTGGAGTAAGACAGTCAGTTGGAGAGCTAGGATGAAGAAGTAGGAAGGGATATTCGAAAGGCAGAAGGGTAAGAGCTAGAAGGCTGTCTTTGAGGATAGGATGGTCGGACAAGGAATCCAACCTCTTTCTATAGATAAGATAAGTCTGTAACTTCAGGTCGAATCACTAGAAGGTATACTATTCTGAGGGTAGGCATTCGCCGTCCCTCAATCGCTTACTGATATGCTTTATCTCATCTAGCAGCACTCTAAGACCCTCTTTCCACCCTACTGGCTTTAGGTAAGGGTCTCAGATCGTATGCTTTCTAGCCTGCCTCTTTCTTGAGCTGCCCATGGAATAAAAAGTAGATCTCTATCTGATCTGTGAAGTGAAAGACTAGTCCTGATCTTATTGAATTAATTCCATCTAAGAAGTAGAAGTAGGTTCGCTGAAGCCCATCTATTCAATAAGATCAGTTAAGCAGGTTGTTAGGGCCACTCGACTTATAAGTAGTAGTATCACTTTGATCCTATATGAGCATCCACTTTTTCAAACAATTGAGCCTTCATCATGGGGGATAACAGGATTCCAGCTGTAGTTTCTTGTTAGGTCGGTAAAACTGTCCATGTAGCTAAAGTAAAGCCAATTGTTCGAGTTCGCGTTCTCGTTCAGGACAGGACAGTATGGGACCTCTTGCTTAGGGCTTTGGAAGCAAGCAACCAACCCGGCGGAAGTCGATCGGAAGTTTACTATTTGACAAAGGGGCGCGTTAGCGGCATAAGAGTAAGTAAACAGATCAGGTGTAGCGATAGGGCGGTTTACAATTCTATTCAAACAGGCTATTGCGCCTAAGTCAATCGCTAGCCTAGGGCTTTGCCATACCAGTGAGTCTGAGGCGCTGCTCTCGACCAAAGTCGCACGTGATGCTAAGTAAGGATGAACCCCCCTACCACTGTTAAATAGCGCCCTCTTCTCTTACTATAGTAAGCTGGCGGGCTTCTCCCAAGAGAATGCCTTCACTCCACTCCGCCTTCAGACGCCTATGGAGAACTAAGGTACCTTTAGGAGCCGAAGGCAGGGGGGACTCGAAAACAACAAACGCCACTATTTAACTTAACTGTTTAGGCGAAACTCCACGCACAACTCGCATTGAAGACGCTCCACTCGTTCGTAAGCACAATGGACTCGCTGTGAGTATGGAAGAAGGATAGGGTCAGCAGGCCTTTCTATCTCTTGTATTCATCTTCTTGTTGTACTCTTTCTGAAGTGTGGGGCGAACGGCGACCTCCGTTTGCAGGAAGGAAAGCGGCAACCGCCCTCAAGTAAAGACTTTTTCGAAGGTGGAGCCTTACTCATTCATTCCCTTTCCCTCGGGATGTGAACTGAGATTAGGTAGTGGTAGTGGTTACAGCGAGAGTCCTAACTCATTCCCTCGTTGCTCACAATCTGACTTATCCTAGGTAGGTTACTGGTATTCCACGGGTTTTTGTTGGTTCATTTTCCCTCTTTAATTGAAGAACTCAAGAACCGGTAAAGAATAAGCGATGGACCTTCCTTTATACGTGTTTCGAATTACTCAAGACCAGCAGGGCATCCATATTTCTCATCTTGGGAAATTTCCCTAGGTCAACCTTTGCTTCACAGGGTAAGACCAGGAATAACAGATGCCGGTCTGCTTTCTCTGTTCTACAACCCACCCATAAGGGTATAGGGAATGATGGGTGGGGCACCAATCACTAGGGATTGCCCATAGAAGGGTTTCCAGGTACTGATGATCTAGGCCATTCCTTTAAGCTGGGAATCGTGGATTGGTCATACGAGATCCTAGAAAAAAGGATTTAAGAATACTAGGGCTAGGAAGAGATTAGCGATGCCTGTCTATCATTGCCCTGTTTGAGGATCAGATCCTCGTGACCCCATGGCCGATTGTGGGTTAATCCACCCCAAGTTCAAAGCGAACCTGGAAGGAAATGAGAGGGAAGAACCCATTTCCAGCACGAGCCAATCCGATAACGGAGAATGAGATCCTTTGAGCCCGGTGGTAAGGTCCAGTTATTTACACAGCCTTACACCACAAGGCTATACAACCTAGAGTTGCTTGATGCAGTGCCTTATGGTTGAACTTGCTCCACAAAGTCCCAGGAAACATTGATTTGGTTGATTTAGATGGAACCCGGACGGATCGACCTCTTGTCCTTCTTTCCGGGGCTTTCGTCTTTTTTCCTTTCCGGTTGGTCCTCCTTTGGCTTGTCCATAGAAGGTGCAAGCATCCCGGTCGGTGTAGAGTAAACCGGATTTCCAGCTCTGTATGGGTGAACCAGGACGGAGAAAATAAAACCCGAACATGGAATGAAATCGTCTTTGATAATCTTTAAATTCAAAGAAAGATGGCCATAGGTTCGAATCACATAGCCTCAGTGTAATGAAGGATAACCCAGCCAAGATAGAGGGACGAGGCCAATAAGAAGGCAGAAGTTTCATACAAAGGTGCCTTTAACTGGCTAGGAAATGTGCTTCCTCTGGCTTCAAATCCCTATCTATACCATAGGGATGAGGACAAGCGAAGGAGCTGATAGGTGGAGGAGGTTTCCATTTCAGAGCTTCCGAGACGCTTCAGCAGCTTCCGAAAAAAAAGCCTTATTCCCTTTTGACGTATACTTTTCAGAACTGGGAGCAGTAATTGAATCAATCCTTCTTTTTTATAATGAGAAGAGGGGTGTATAATGAAAACTTCCTCATCAATCCCGAAGGTTTGCTACTTCCTTTATTTGAAGCAAGTCTTACTCACCCTGGAGAAGCGTCCTCTTTTGTTATATAGTTGCAGATTTTACCCCAAACACTCGCCTCATCTTCACTGCTTAAGAAAAACTGGAAGGATTTGCCCCTAAACGGATAACTGTAAGGGACCTACAAACCCAAGCACAGGCCATAGACTTTCTCAGGCAGCGTATATTGACTTCTTCCTTTGCCATCACTTTCCCTATCAGACTTCGAGCCACTTCATCTATGCCATCAAACTCTTCAAAATCAGCCTTCCTTGACTACTTGTCTTTCTTCTACTAGTTCGGATGGAAACCCTGATCAGGCGGGTGGCCTAGCTAACCCCTTTCTTCGTGCTTTTACGAAAGATCGCTTCGCTTGCCATTGAACGGATCACAGGAAATCACCCAGCAGATAGAATCCGGAAAGAGCCAAGACAAAGATACTACAGCAGCATTGCACACATTAAGACACCTACGGTTTAGAGAATGACCAGGTCTTACACACCTAAACAAGAAAGACATAAAAGAAATGCCTAACATGGCACTCCCGTGGCAGCTCTGAGAAAGATAGGAGTGAGAGTGTCTCTTGAGTAGAGTAGACTTCCCCTCAGCCTCTAAACTCATGCACAAAAGAGAGTGGATCGCCTTTAAAGTAAGAGTTTTTCTCATTTCTTTAAGATAAGTAAGTTAGAAAGCCGATTCCTGTCCTTTTCTTATATTAGCGAAAACTCTTCTTTCCTAAAATCTTTCAGTTTCTTTATAGTTTAAAATTGTTATCCAGGAAAACGGCTTTTTTTGGTTTCAATGCAATATGGGGGTCAAAACTAGCGATTTCAGCATTATCAACGACAAAATGCAAGAAAGAACTAATGCTTACGCCCTGCTCTCGCTACTCTTATGTTGATTACCGAGACAAGGAAGAAAGATATGTTGGAATCGGATAACTATCAACAATAAAGAAATGATTCCACTTTTGCAGCCTTTCCAGTTCTTTATCCTTCACATTTCTTTACGGCTCGAGGGGAGAGAATAGAAGCAAGCATTTCCCGTTCAGTCGGTAATGAATCAATACGCAGGGCTACTCTCTTCCATGGGAAAGGCAAGTATTGGCTCATATTGGTTGGGTTTGCTCTTTCCATAGGCTACTTTCCAGAAGATCCTCAAGGTAGATATGCTTTTCTTCTCAGAAAAGACCATCCTTTTTGGGGCTATTAGGTTACAAAGATGTCTGTCGACTTTTCTCTAGCTGAGAGAGATGGTAGGCTCGTAAAGGCATGAAGTGAGCCTCTACAGGGGCTGCTAAGCAGGCTTTCATCAAGATGATAAGGGACGAAGTGACTCGACCAACGGGAGAGGAGATGAATAGGGCGATTCGAGCGATCTTCCCTTTCGACGTAGCGCGTAACACTTGCTGGGGCGGCGCTTGCCTACAACCCAGATTCTTCGTCGGTAGAATAGATTGATTCGAGGAGTACTGATGATATTCTTGAAGTCATCTCACCCTTTGAGGAGGGAGGGAACGGTTGTACTAGAAGGGCTTACGATACCGATAAGAGTAAGACAAGAGCGACTTCTTTTTCGGTCACTGGTCTAGTTCCAGCAGGGGTAGGACAGGAGTACCAGTAAGCAAAAGGACTTCTTTGGGAACTCCATTGACATGCTTACACTACCGGGAGTTTCTTGCGCTTGAAGGGGTAAAGGGATTTCGGGGCTATCCCCTTCTAATTCATGATACATTCAGCCCTCTATCCATTGGGATGCTCATAAGAACCTCCGTTTTACCTTCACAGATTCCTATTCTATTCGCTAGAAAGTGAAAGGGTCCTTTAGCATTCCGAGTTATTTCAAAAGATTTTGCTTTATTAGAAAGAACTTATAGTAAGATATCCGTAAACCACTGATATGCCTCACTTTCAAAGCGTAAACTCTTGTAATGGAAGGCTGTTGCAGTAACTAAAACATCTTTGACTTCTTTTGTTAGGAAGACTAGCGGATTTTTCGAAATGAAAGTACCACTATTTGGCACAGGGTTGATAGAATAGCCAGCCAGCCAACCTGTAAGCTAGTAGTTTGGTTGATAAAGAGAAGGAAACCGGCCTATAAACCAGTCAAAGACTACCGGTTTAGTTATAAATTAGACATGGAAGTACGCTCGCTGCTTCATCAAAGAGAGGTGTCAGCTTAATCCATTGCCGGAAATCCTTCCTGCTGTCTGCGCTTTCCACTGTAATCTAACCCATCTTTATGCCTACTTACTCTGTGGGAAGTCTCATAGACTTATAGTTGAAAGTACTGATACAACATAGTAATGGATCTTTGTCCTAAAGGGAGAAATCAGTTAGGTTCTTAGTAGCAGTGGGTATTGGTACTTCCAACGAAGTCAACTTAGATAAGGTTCTAGCTATGGTATCCTCTCTTTAAAGTCGAAATCAGGATGTATTAATTATTTCTATTTGAGTTGCCCCTTTCCTCTCTTTCCCTTTGATCACCGACCCTTACTTTCAATCTTGGCCCTGTGATCCTTCCCCCCCCCCCCCCCCCCCCCCCGGTGGGGGCCCCTTGCCTTTCTTACTAGATTTCCTGTTGATGGGGAAGGCTTGGCAAAGAAGCTTGTGTCGGAAGAGAAGTGGAAAACTAAGCTGTTCGGGCTTAACTTGAACCTGATTGCCCTAGTAGGAGTCAGAATAAGGTTGAGGCTTGTCTTCAAGAACTGACATCTCGGATCTTGCCATTGCCAGGAGCATGGATGCCGAGAATGCCCTCAGTCTATGTCTGTCTATATAGATAGGCTTTAAGAAAAAAAAAAGGCAAGTAAGCCGTAAGCCAAAAAGAAAGGCTTTTAAGGATCTTCGACTGCTTATAAATAAGCTAATAACAGATCTTTTGCGTCTTTCGAGATGACTCCCTTATTTCCTCCTTAGGAGCTAATCTCTTCTTGACTTGAAAGCCTTCTTCCCGGATTCCTCAACCTAGGATAGATCAATTGACTGTGTAAGCTCTCTAAGGTAGCTATCTATCTTTAATGAGGTTCCTAGTGAAGTCATTCTAATCTTCCCATGGTTCTAACCGGACGCTTATACTAGTGACATTCTATCATCCTGTCTCACTATATCAAGATTAGTAATACCTTTCATCCTAGTTGTTCTCTTTCCTCTAGGCTAGAGAATATCTTCTTTCTAGATGTATTTCTTACTTAAAGCACTGGGAGAGAAAAAAGGACTGTAAGCATCTAGTTTGTGATAGCTTCCAATTGAAGTACCAGCCCCAGGGTTTATACTATCAGTGCTTTGAGTGTCATCTCATCTGCCCTCCTCTAATCTTCTGTCTCTTCGAGCTGTACCAAAAAAAGAAGTTTCAGGGATTCAATTTGTGATATTACTTATTCTTACTTAACGAGTTACTTACTCAATAGAGAATCTAGTATCAAGAAGAAAATCTTTATTACCTTTTGTATTTGTAGTTAAGATAGTATAAGATTTCAAGAGCCAGGGATAGTAGGACTAAAGTAAAGCAAGCAAGGCCTAAAAGGCAAGGTGCTCAGGTAAAGGCTAAGCTTAGTTGGATGAGTCCCTACAACTTATTTAATTAAAAATTTTCTTAGCAACGAATACGTTTTGAACCCTTTCGAGTGAGAGCTCAGGGATATGATTCCCAGAGAGAATTTCAATCTGAAGAAGGCAACTCATCTCCTTAGCAAGAAAGTTAATCCATTAATAAAGCACTACTGACTGATTATACAGTCTGTTTTTCAAGGGAACTCGAAATATCGTAAGTAAGAGAAGACTGACGCCCAAAATTCCCATATCTTTCTTGGTTGATGCTGCGTATTGCACACTTGTTATATTTGTTTATATAGTGTTAGTTCTATAACGAATTTCAAGCGCCTATGAATTAGTTCCAAGAAAGCGGCCGTTCACGTCAGGAATCAAGGTTGTTGATGTAGTTGCTATTCTTTCTTTTTTTCGTCTCGATTGGGTTGGTGTTCAGTGTACCGCTCCGTGGGTACAAGATCGAAAAGAATGCATTGGATGGATGCCAATGCCAGGCTTTGAGAAGAGGGGCAACAGTGAAGATGCCGAGAATGGCCGTGTCTATGGGGATTACCGGTCTTAGTAAGAATCTGTTGCAAATGCATGTGAGGGAGGAATGCCTGCATTAAGATTTAAAACTTGTCGTCTACTTGAAGGAAATGTTTGGAACAGGGAACTTACAATAATACAACGCCGCATTCTTCGAAGATTGAGGAACAAGACGAGATCTATTAAGAGAATGATTTATTCTCGAAAAAATCTGAATAGTTACATCCAATTACAAACTACACGAAAGTTGCCCCTTTTTCATGGAGATTTACCCATCACAGAGATGCATAGAGGAACAGAACGAACTTCATATATCCCTTTTCCACTCAATCCAGAAACAAGATCGGACGTTATTCCGGTTCGTCTCCATTTTAGTGAAACTCTTCCTCAAGCAAGGCAGCCGATAAGTCATCGAAGGCTTTGTGTGAATAATGTAATAGTCAGCATTACTTCTTTTCAAGTTTCCCAAGGTGATTTCATATCTTTGAAAGAAAATGATGCTATAATCTATTCAGAAATAAGGAGATCCTTCTATATCGAAATTTCAGTTTCTAAAATCATAGGAAAATTCCTGGATAGCCCGGTAAGAATGTGGAGAAGAACCAAAACGGAATGGTTCCGCTTACTTAAAACTAAGAGGGGATGCCGCCTACTACTGAAAGACCCGTTTTTGCAACAGTTGCGTTCTTCTATGCAAGACGAAGACTTAGAAAGAACAAAGAAGTTTGGATCCGAAAAAGTATGCTTAGGCAGTTCTTTCGCTGAACACAAGAGAATAAAGAGGAATTTTTATCATTTCAAATCGATATTCTTATCGAAGAGAAGGAACGAAAAAACCCTAAATCTTACTACTAGAAAAAGAAGTCCTATAGTTTACAACTCTTCTTTCTATAGTAATTTGACCTCTTGCTCCACCCATCAGTCTTCTATGAAGAGAAAAAGAAAAAGCTCTTCCCTATCTACTCATTATTCGGAGGTGAATCATAGAACACCAAAAGCTGTGCTATCTTATGGACCTAACATAGGTCACATCCCTCACGTGCGCCAAGAGCACATTCGATAGCATCCTCTTAAGGTTTAAAGATCCAAACCTTCTTCTTCTTAGCGGAAACGCACGTGGCCAAAACATATAAAGATCGGCATAGTCGCTCATAGGGGCATATCTATCCGGATAGAGGATAGTCTAGATCTTGATTCACTATTTCCATTTTTCTTTTTATATTGATTTTTTTCTCTGTCTCGTACGAAGCAATGGGAGGCAAGCTATGACGGCAGGATGTGACCTTGCCTTTCCCCCTGCTACCGCCGTTCTAAGTTCTTCTGACTAAACGAAGTTAAGACTAAAGTTTCGGAACTGAAGTTTGCAACTTTTTTCAGCAAAGCTTAGTCAAAATCCGTCCTTCGGCTACCTTGGATCAAGGGTAGAGATAGGAAGTAAGTCAAAGGTAGATCAACAAAAGTCTTAGTATGGGAAGAGTCAGAGCGAGGGGAGAGACTTTCTAAACGAAGGTTAGTCTAAGTAAGGAAATGGGCACTCTGCTCACATCGAAGTAACTGCTGTCTCCCTTATGGTCGACGTTCTCTCCTCCCATCCTCTCCTCTCCCTACCGGTCGCCGAATAGAACTCTTCTTTGCCGTTCTGGTTGGCTTAGGGCGGTCGAACTCTCCCCTCCTCTCCTTAACAGTCGAGTGATTTCTCATTCTCTCTCCCTCTTTCTATAGATAAGCGGGTTCTTCGATCATTCTAATGAAATAGGTTCGTTAAAGCCAATTGATCGAATTCTGTTTTAGATTCCTATTCCACTCCAACCGGTGCAGAACTCTTAACCTTTCTAGGACCCTCTCTACGGCAAGGTGCTGCTCTACTCTTTCCACTTTTCCCTCGTGTATAGCGGTTGAGTTCTTCGCCTCACGGTTTGGCTACCCATCGTCATTCCCTCTCTGTCTAAAGTGAGAGGGGTTCTCTGCGCGCAGTGTAAGATTCCCCTGGATGGGTCTCGTAGGCAGCAGCATTCGTGCTTGCCTTTGCCGTGATTGTCCGTTGTTCCCTTGGTGCGCTGTCATTGACGGTGTAAATCTGTTCGTTCGAGAAAACATGTTGATCTCTTTCCATATCCTATCCCCGGTTGTTGCCCTATCAAGATGTGTCCCTTCCTTTGACCCCTTTTCCGATTTATTAGTGCTGTCCCCCTTGCGTTCCCTCCCTTTGTGAAGACATTTCCCTTTTTCTCCACTCTTCTTTCTTCCTTTCTTATTCTCCTGTTGGAAGTACCTAATCTGCTTTTTTAAATCTTTCCTTTCTTATACAAGATTCTAAGGTCCTTCCCCTGTATATAAGTCTGTGCGATTTTTCCCCTTATCTTCTGGCCGACGCTCCCCTTACTGGTATCAGTGCAAGGGCAATTAGTACGGGTTGCCATAGTTGTCTGGATGGATTGGAACGAAGGGATGAAGGAGGGCCGGCCTGCCCAACAAGTAGACCGGAATAACTAGCTTCTAGTCCAACTAGCTAGAGCTCCAGCCCAAGCCTCCAAATCGAAGCTTCGGGGAGCCTTCTCCCATGCGATGAGATGAATTCTGTCTCTCCCTCCAACACCAGACCGTGGACATCTCGTCCGAATTCCTTCAATCCTACCAGGCATTCCTTTCGGGACCCCAGGAGGGAATAAAGGCAAGCTTTGAAGAGTGGATTTCATTAAAAACAAGGCCTTACCAGCTTGACCTAATAGGGCGGGCACCTTTCCAACCCGAAAGCTTCTTGCTGAATTTCTCTGTAACTGAATTCCAAAGTTCATCTCTTCATCTTCCCAGCATACCAAAATGAACCGAAATGGAATTGGCTATTGAACAGCCAAACATATTCCGGCCGGCCCTCGTAGTGTGGATGGAGGATGAAGGAAGAACACCTTACTTCTTTCAAAAGACGGAAACAGAGAGTAATTTTTTCCCACTAGCCTAACTAATGATTTTACCTCACTTTGTTGTATTGTATAGACAAGCCTGAATAGATAGGAATTCAGAAAAGAGTTATAACTTACCTTCCTGACTGTGCTTCCTGCTTTTGGACCTATTTTATATTATAGTGGTAAGACTGTAGTCTACTGCAACGGGAGAAAGGAAAGCAGGCCAATATTCATGATAAGACCCTCTTTACGCTCTCTCTTTCTGCTCGCTCCTGTCAACGAATGAATTTACTACTTGTGTCACTGACATTCCATTAGCATGGTGGACTATAGACCGGCTTTCACGTTCACTCTATAGGAAGGGGACTTAGATTAATCGATTCAATGGGCGAACTGCTTTCCTTTAAAGGTAGCAAGTGATTGAAATGACAAGCTTGTAACTGATATGAAATCGGAAGACAGTAAGTTGGACGAGGAGCTCATGTACCACAGAGTGGGCAAATGCTCCCCTCTTTCAAGAGACTGTTTCTGTTCTTGTTTCTTTAGTCTCTTTACCTGCGAGCATGAATTCCTGAACCCAATACTAGGAAAGAGCTTCATACCCTATAGAACTGACAGATCGGCTAGCGAAGATGGCTCAGTCTCAGTAGATCCCTCACTCCTCACCGGCTTACGGAAAGAGAGCCCTAAGGGAGAGAGTTTCGGTACTTCAGGCATATCTATCAATGGGCAAAGACAGGAGAGCCTTCTATCTCTTCCAGTCTTATAAAGGAAAGAAAGCAGGATGAACAGGCTTGAGTGTCGATAGGTGACTTTAAGGTAGGCGCCTATCTCTTATTATACTATAGCAACGGGAGAAGTCGGGATTGGTGCCCTAAATGAAGGGAAATCTATAAAAAATTAGCATTTTGCCCAGATAGAACTTTTTCAATTCATGATCTGCTCTACGAAGGGAAAAGTGAAAGTCTCATTTGACAGCTATATAAGATAGACACTTTCTAATTTCCATGTCTGTCTATGAGGGAAATAGGTCAAGTGTCATTTTGCAGCTATATGAGCATGAACATCTACTTTCGAATTTGAATAGTCCTCTTAGCCGGTCGATTGGCTTGAATCTCTCTTTCTTTTGAATCGTAACCTACTATTAGTGTATGCCTAAAACTGAACTAATTACTTTTCTCTAACCAACTTATGACCAAACAAAAAATGACTTAACTAATGGCCAGATTTCCCTCTCCTCATTAAAAACTACTTCTATCTAGCTCCTCTCTTCACCATCTTTTGGTCAAAAAGAGTAAGAGTATTAAATCCCAAAAGTCCTAGGAGTTAAGCATGTTGGTGATGAACTAGTTCTCGTTCACCCCAGACTTGTGGGTGGAATGAGTCAAGCTAGTTCCGAAATCAGCCCTCTTGTTCTAATCTTTTTCTTAGCAACTGGCTTTCAGAAGTCTTGCTGCGAGGAAGATTAGAAACGCCTTACTATATTGAATTTAGAATAGTGGCATTTTTTCTGCAGATATGGAGTTTGTTGAGAGGACTTGCATCCTTCGTTCGTAGTGGTCATTTATAGCTGTTTTTCCAACTGAACCTAATTTACTATTTTGCGACAAGAGGGGGCTCTTACTTCTTTCATCTCTAGGTTGAGTACTAGCAAGTCAGGGATAAGAGAAAAGCCTGGGAAGGAATCGGGTTTTCAGCATCTGTAGTGGAAGAGTGTACTGGTGGTGGTTTAGTTAGAGACAACAACGGGAAGGGGGCTCTCTCTTATTTCAGCTGATTCTCCTTTTACTAGGCTTGCATAGATGGGGGTGTCGGTGTAAAGATCGCATGGAACAGTAAATGGCAATGGAATCAAACCTCCTCCTATAGGTAAGTTCAGTCTGTAACTGAGGCTTTCTAGGCGTAGGGCTAATAGCACAATGGCGGTGCGGCTAGGCTTTGTGGGTTCGAATGCCGGTTTGAGATAACCAGCCAGGCAAGGGAAAGAAGGAAGTCTTCCTGCGGAGGGGGAAGAAGCGGCCCAGTTTAATAGATTCAATGGTCGACTTGCTTGAATCGAAGAGGAAGAGCCCACTTTCATTTGAATTCCTGCTTTCATTAGCTCCTTCAGGATGGGATTGACGTATGGAACCACTGACAGTGAACCGTTCGTCTACCTCAGGTCTTACACTGAATGACCTCTCTCATCTAATCGATCGGTGAAGGATGTCTTTGAAGATCATCTGGTCTGGCTCGTTACCATTAGTTCCTCTCTCTATAGTCGAGCTAGTAAAACGAGATATCCTATTGAAGTGAACGTTCACAAAGATCGGGAAGTAGTAGCCGTAAATCTATCCACTCGTGTAGTTTTAGGCCGCAGATGTCTACTTTTCTTTAATATGGAATTCAAATCAGATCCTAGAGTTTAACCACTGGGGGAGAGTGGGTGAGCTTGCTTTCGAAAGTTTACAGTTTCCCGGCTAAAAATCACCTGCTTGTTTACAGACTGAACTGATCTATAAAAAAAAAGACAGAAGCGAGGAAAGGCCCCTTCGCTGCTCTCTCTGTTTTTCCCTCGAGCGGGATTTGAACCGACTACCTGTTGAACTATACACAAGAGGCCGCTCTACCGCTGAGCTACCGAGGTGGGGCTTAAGACGGGAAATATAAATCGGCACACACGTTTTTTCATTCATTAGCTGTAACCAGCTGAGCTACCTGGACCTCTTTCCTAAAATATGCTTTTTGCTTACGCTTCTTCGTCAAGCTTTCGAGCAGAATATCCATACCTTTCTTTTAGTAGTGAATGAGATGCTTGACAATAACGCTAAATCCAGACATTTAAGGTGTAACACAATGCCTTAAGTGTGGGAGGGCAGCCTATCCGTATCCCTTCGCATGGTCGTTCTATCACGAAGTTGGCAGCGGGAGTGGCACGAGAGCTCGGCTGCGAGTATCTCCCTTTCAGTGACCTGGGACAGGAGACGATTTTCTGAGTTTGCCTTGTTGGCATGCTCAGTGGTCATAGCGCCTTTGATTGAAATTCCATTTGCACCCGTCTCCTTCGGGGATCCATTAAAGGGATTGGAGTAGAATTTCCATTCCACCTATCCGCACCCTATCTCGCTGAAATTTAGATATGTGAGCCCGGAAACACATTTTCAAATACGCCTGTCAGCGCAGCTCTTTTTGGAACGGTACGAGCAGACCACTTAAGCAGATACCTAGACTTCCATTTTGAACCACCAAGCAAGGTAGTTGTGTAGGCGGAATATAGTATCCTTCATCGGAATCAGAACAAACTGAAGGAACGAGACAGCACCAGATCAGCTTTAAAGAGCAAGCAAGAACCACTGAAGCCGGTACCTTTCGTATAAGAGCCAGCAAAGCTACTCATGCACCTGGAGCAAGCCACCTGGCGATTGAGGGGCAATCATATGCTTCTGTGAAAAAATTATCCTCTCATCGATGTTCTACCGAACTGAACTAATAATAGTTTATCATTTAGAAAGAATGGCGAAAGAGGCCTCCTTGCATTGCCCAACTAGAGCGAAAAGCCTTATTGCGTTGCGGCCCTAAGTAGCTATGGGGTGTTGATGTACTTGGAACCTAGACCGGTTACCTGAGTATGGCGGTTCGGTAGCCGTTCAATGATAGCATGAGATCCTCGCTTCGGTAAGTTACAAGGATGAATGCAAATAGCAAGGCGCTGTGCTGTGTGAAGTGAGACTGGCTGCCCTAAGTTAAGTGCTTCCTTATTAATATTAATTAATGATCTTGCTCAGTAGGAGGGCTTTCCCCCTTCTGTGCAGCCTGATTCTCTCTCTGGAAATGAGGGTGCCCTCGATTGACATTTATCATCGAATAAGGAATCCTTCCATGGATGAGAAGGTTGAGTTACAGTACAGACTCCGTTGGCTTTCGCAAGGAAGCATCTCGAAAGTTCCGCAATCTATGGTTGATGCCTCACTCGAACTCTATCCCATACTCTACTCGATGCTGAAGCTACTCTGCCTTTCGGAACCCAAAAAGAAAGCCGGGCGCTTGGGAAGCTATGCAAAACCTGAAAAAAGGAATCTGCTTTCCATCTTTGAGCTCAGAGGTTACGATCGTCTTCTCATTAGGCTATTTTAAAAAAAGTATAGCTGACTCATCAGCTGAGTGGTTCGCCTCTTGTCCACCTGAGTTGTTTACTTCATTTTCCGACCTGGAAAACCAATGACTCTTCAGGTTAGGTTCTCTTTCAACATAGACATCCCGATGACCATGGATCAACTTCGTTCCACGAAACAGAAAGCAAATGAAATCTTCCTCTTAGGGCGTTCGATTCCGCGAAATGGCGACCCGTTTTGCCGGAGTATTCCGCTGTGGCTAGCATTGTTAGGAATGCTTCTGACCATCTTAGGCCATTCTTGATGATGGACCCTCCGGCAACTTTAGAAGCCTTGGTTCGTAAGGGCTCTTATCTTGAACTAACGCTTTGATCTCGGCTTCTAGATCCATATCCTTTCGCATCAAGAGTACCCGCGCGTCTCAAACCCACCTTTATCCCAACAACCCCATGATGAACAGAGAGGAACCCGATGAGGGAAGTGGGACAATGTTCAGACCTTGGCTGTCACAACAAGCAACCAATCAGTTCCAGTCCCAAGGGCAGGTAAAACGAGGCCTCGACGGATGGGAACTCCTACTCTGACTATAGTTTTGCGATCTCTAAGCGGGATTTTCAGTCATCTATCCTTTATCTTTCCCTAGCGAGTGAAGAAAGAGTGGATGTTTTGAACGAGTGTTGAGCGAGTGAAGTGCCCCATAAGCTATAAGGGCGAGCTATATGTATCAATTCCGTGAGCAGCGATTGAACTGAACGTAAAAAGTGCATCCAGCAGGAATCGAACCTACGAATTTGCCCGGTTGGGCGCTTTAACCATTCAGCCATGGATGCAAAGAGACTCAGCGAGTGAACTAGGTTTTGGTATTCCTTCTTGAGCTTCTATTTCTTCCGTTAAAGGAGATTCGAGAAAAGATGGAATAAGAAGACGTGTTTCCAGAACGAACAAGATACGGGTTGAGAAGGGGGAGTTAGCAAAGTTAGACAAGATTGGAATGGGCATAGGAACATGTATTGATGTACCATATCGGCTAATGCTCCCAGGTTGATGCGATGTATTCCACCAGTTGACTGAAGACTTGATTATTGGTATATCGATCGGTCCAGCACGGATTGAAATAGGAGCCGGTTCGATAGGAAGCTTTTGAAAACGCAGTGCACCCATGTAAATAAGGAACGAGATTAATACAGAGGTTAAACGAGCATCCCACACCCAAAAGGTGCCCCACATAGGTCTTCCCCGAAACCCCCCAGTAACTAAGGTAAACAACGTAGAAAAAGCACCCATTTCTGTACCGGTTCCGAAAGAGCGAAGAAAAAGGGGATGTTTTGTTAATAGGAACAAGAACGTGTTTATAGCCGTAGCGATATAAACAAGAATACTCATCCGAGCCGCAGGAACGTGTACATAAGGAATACGAGAATTTCCACCTTGTTGAAGGTCTAGTGGTGCTACCCGAAGACTTAAATGAATAGCCATCGCTGTTAAGAACAACCGAGATCCAATGAAAATTTTCGCGTAGCTTCTGGTCTTTGACATCAAAAAAGAAGGTTGTAATAATGAAAGGGACATCTGATAATTTTATCCTAGCTAGTGGAACAATAAAGACGAAGTGTCTAATTATACTTATGGTCCTTTGTTTCTAAATAGAAAGACACCGGGAAGCCCTATCTTTCGAAGGACTTCTCGATTTGCTCCCCCTGACGAGCCCCCCTCCAGCCTACCCGCCGGACCACCCCTTCTATCTCTCGCGACCGACCCCTTGTTAGTTCGAAATACAGTACTCGCGCAACAGCGCTTACAGCAGCTCTTATTATATGCACTGCAATGCATGGGGCTTCGGTACATCGGGGCTACGCTAGAAAATAAAAACCAAATTCAATTCTTCCGAACCCATCCACGAATAGCTAGAAATTTTTCTTTCTTTACGATAATTTAGGTGCTTCGGTGTTTTTCCACTTGGCTGTACAACATGAGTTTCAGGCCGACAATGAAAAACTCCACCAAAAAGTCTTCGAGTAGATTTGGGATTTTCTTTTTTAACGTTAAAACTTTGTTTGGAAGTAAGAAATGGTTTACGTTTGTCGTAGGCAATCCTGTTGGCGCTTTGAACTGAAGGATGAACGAAGGCCCTCATCTTCGGCTGACTCTCGTTTAGAGGAAATTTGACTCTACCTACTTCTTTAGGCTCCCCACCTTAAATGGGCTAGGCTCTACTTCGCAAATGAAATTCATAAAAGCCCGTTGCAACCACCTTTCGAGGAAAGGCAGGGCACACATCGCTTTCTTCTTCAATCTCTCATCTAGATAGAGGCCTATTCCTCGCCATAACTGGACAATTCTCTTCTTTTTACGGGGCATAGAGAGTCAGCTAAATGCACAGCCCTTTTGACCCTTTAGGAGGAAAGCGAGTTAGCTGGAAGGGCGGACCCAGAAAGAAGAGAGGAGGGTTCACCACCAGTCAAGAAAGGAAAAAGTTGGTTCAGCATGGCAAGCGCAACCTCTCGCCTAACTAGCGAAACATCCTGCTTGCACGACATTGTCTGACGATAACCTTGCCTGACCGCTTCCGCTCTGACTGAGCTGACCGCCGCACCTGACTTCTATATCCCATTATCCATAGATCTCCTTCCTTATCGTTGCCGGTCTAAGCAGAAGGTTGCTAAGTCAGATGTCTGGTGAACACATTCGTAATGAGTATGGGTCTAGTAGGTGTACTAGGAAGGAAGCGAGGTACTGAGTTTAGCGTCGACAAGGCAAGTAGTGGATCTTTATTATCAATGATATGGGAGACAGTCAAAGCATCAGTCTCAGCATCAACAGAAGAAAAGGACTGACCGACCGCCGTTCAAGAGAGATCCCGAAGGCTCGAACTTTTTGCTAGCTTTGAAACATGGGCCGAAGGAAAGAGGAAGACCAAACAAAGTCGCGGTCAAAGCAAAGAAAAAGATGCCAAAAAAGATTCACTTTAGCTTCTAG